TTAAAAATAAGCTAAAATAAGCTTTTGGGCTCATACCTCAAAAATATAGGAAATCCTTTTTTTTAAAAATAAAGTGCCTGATTAAAGGATTATTCTGATAGGATAAATTAAGTAGAATTTCTACCTTTATTATATTTTATAGAATCAAACTATAACTAATAATATCAAAAACTATTGTGCATCATACACTAAAATATAATCCCAAAGATAAAATTTTAAAAATTTTTCAAATTACAATTGTAATTATTTTAAATTTATTTATTATTTAACTCTAATAAAATATTCTTTTTATTCATTATAATTTTTAGAACTATAATTTCAATCTCATCTAATTCATGGTTTGGCTGTTGAATTGGATTAGAAATTAACTTATTAAGATTTATCCCCCTAATTACAAACCCCAGTAATTTATTATCTTCAGAAGCATCATTGAAATATTTTCTAACTCAATCTATCGCCTCAATAAATTTTTTATTTTCAATTTTAATAAAAATAACATTAATAAAAAATTTTGAAATAAATAACTTAATTTCAATTATAATTAATTCATCAATTTTAATAAAAATAGGATCTGCCCCATTTCATTTTTGATTCCCTAATATTTCTGAAGGATTATCTTGATTTAATAATTTTATTTTAATAACTTGACAAAAAATTACCCCCATAATTTTATTATCATATTATTTAAATATAAATTTTTTATATTATATTATTATATTAAATGTAATAATTGGAGCTTTAGGGGGAATTAATCAAACCTCATTACGAAAAATAATAGCATTTTCATCAATTAATAACTTAGGATGAATAATTTTCTCAATTATAATTAGAGAAAATTTATGAATATTTTATTTTTTTAGATATTCAATATTAATTAGAATTATATTTTTTTTATTTTATATTATAAACATATTTTTTATTAATCAACTTTTTATAAATAATACAAATTTTATAATTAAATTAAATTTATTAATTAATTTTTTATCTTTAGGTGGATTACCACCATTTATTGGATTTTTACCTAAATGAATTATCATTAATTTTTTAATAATTAATAAATTATATATTATAACATTAATTATATTAATAAGAAGATTAATTACTATTTATTTTTATATTCGAATTATTTATTCATCATTTTTATTTAATTACACTAAAATGAAATGATTTAAAATTTTTTTAAAAAATAATTTTATAAAATTAATTAACTTTACATCTATAATTTCTATTATAGGAATAATTTTTAGAACTTTCTTATTTATATAGTTTTTCAAGGTTTTAAGTTAAATAAACTAATAATCTTCAAAATTATTTATAAAGAAATACTCTTTAAGCCTTAGTAAATAATTTACCCCTTAAAATTTGCAATTTTATATCATTATTGAATATAAGACTTTAACAAAAGAGAATATTTCCCATAAATAAATTTACAATTTATCGCTTTAATTCAGCCATTTTATTAAAGCGAAAATGATTATACTCCACAAATCATAAAGATATTGGAACACTATACTTTATTTTTGGAATCTGATCAGGAATAGTAGGAACATCCTTAAGATTATTAATTCGAGCTGAATTAGGAAATCCAGGATTTTTAATTGGAGATGATCAAATTTACAATACTATTGTAACAGCACATGCATTTATTATAATTTTTTTTATAGTTATACCCATTATAATTGGAGGATTTGGAAATTGATTAGTACCATTAATATTAGGAGCTCCAGATATAGCTTTCCCCCGAATAAACAATATAAGATTTTGAATACTTCCCCCATCCCTAACATTACTTATCTCTAGAAGTATTGTAGAAAATGGTGCCGGAACTGGGTGAACAGTTTACCCCCCTTTATCTAGAAATATTGCCCATAGAGGTAGCTCAGTTGATTTAGCAATTTTCTCATTACATTTAGCTGGTATTTCATCAATTTTAGGAGCAATTAATTTTATTACTACAATTATTAACATACGAATTAATAATATATCATTTGATCAAATACCTTTATTTGTATGAGCAGTAGGAATCACAGCATTTTTATTGCTTCTATCTTTACCAGTTTTAGCTGGAGCAATTACCATATTACTTACAGATCGAAATTTAAATACATCATTCTTTGATCCTGCAGGAGGGGGAGATCCTATTTTATATCAACATCTATTTTGATTTTTTGGTCATCCAGAAGTTTATATTTTAATTTTACCAGGATTTGGTATAATTTCGCATATTATTTCCCAAGAAAGAACAAAAAAAGAAACATTCGGATGTTTAGGGATAATTTATGCTATAATAGCAATTGGACTATTAGGATTTATTGTTTGAGCTCACCATATATTTACAATTGGAATAGATATTGATACTCGAGCCTATTTTACATCAGCAACAATAATTATTGCAGTACCTACAGGAATTAAAATTTTTAGATGATTAGCAACATTACACGGAACAAAAATTAACTATAGACCTTCAATTTTATGAAGATTAGGATTTGTATTTTTATTTACAGTAGGAGGATTAACAGGAGTAATTTTAGCTAATTCATCTATTGATATTACTTTACATGATACTTATTATGTAGTAGCACATTTTCATTATGTTTTATCTATAGGAGCTGTATTTGCTATTATAGGAGGATTTATTCACTGATATCCTTTATTCTCAGGACTATCTTTAAACCCATATTTATTAAAAATTCAATTTTTTATTATATTTTTAGGAGTTAATTTAACATTTTTCCCCCAACATTTTTTAGGTTTAGCTGGAATACCTCGACGATATTCTGATTATCCTGATTCTTATATTTCATGAAATTTAATTTCATCAATAGGATCATATATTTCTATACTAGCCATTATAATAATCTTAATTATTATTTGAGAATCAATAATTTATCAACGAATTACATTATTTCCATTAAACATACCTTCATCAATTGAATGATATCAAAATTTACCACCAGCAGAACATTCATATAATGAATTACCAATTTTAAGAAATTTCTAATATGGCAGACTATATGTAATGGATTTAAACCCCATTTATAAAGGAATATCCTTTTTTTAGAAATGGCTACCTGATCAAATCTTAATTTACAAAATAGAACATCACCATTAATAGAACAAATTATTTTCTTTCATGACCATACATTAATTATTCTAATTATAATTACTATTTTAGTGGGTTACTTAATATTAAACTTATTCTTTAATAAATATATTAACCGATTTTTACTAGAAGGACAAATAATTGAAATAATTTGAACTATTCTTCCAGCTATTACTTTAATTTTTATTGCTTTACCCTCACTACGACTTCTTTATTTATTAGACGAACTTAATAACCCATTAATTACCTTAAAATCAATTGGCCATCAATGATATTGAAGATACGAATATTCAGATTTCCACAATATTGAATTCGATTCATATATAATTCCATCAAATGAATTAACTAAAAACAGATTTCGATTACTAGATGTAGATAATCGTATTATCTTACCCATAAATAATCAAATTCGAATTATAGTGACAGCAGCTGATGTAATTCACTCATGAACTATCCCCTCATTAGGAATTAAAGTAGATGCTAACCCGGGCCGACTAAATCAAACTAATTTTTTCATTAATCGACCAGGAATCTTTTATGGTCAATGTTCAGAAATTTGCGGGGCAAATCACAGATTTATACCTATTGTAATCGAAAGAATTTCAATTAAAAATTTTATTAATTGAATTAATAATTACTCATCATTAGATGACTGAAAGCAAGTAATGGTCTCTTAAACCAATTCATGGTAAATTAGCAAATACTTCTAATGAAAATAAAGAATTAGTTAATTTATAACATAAATATGTCAAATTTAAATTATTACATAGTAATATTCTTTTATTCCACAAATAATACCAATTAACTGAATAATCTCTTTATTTTTCTTTATTTGTATTTATATTATATTTAACATTATAAATTATTATATTTACTCAAATAACTACATAAATAATAAAAATAAAAAAATAAAAAATTATCAAATAAACTGAAAATGATAAGAAATTTATTTTCAATTTTTGATCCAACAACTAATTTATTAAATTTACCAATTAACTGAATAAGAACATTTTTGGGATTAATATTTTTACCTTATAGATTTTGACTCATACCAAATCGACATTTTTTATTTTGAAACTTTATTTTAAATAAATTACATAATGAATTTAAAACCTTATTAAAAAATAATTACTTTAAGGGATCAACTTTAATTTTTATTTCATTATTCTCATTTATTTTATTTAATAATTTATTAGGATTGTTCCCATATATTTTTACTAGAACAAGTCACTTAACATTAACTTTATCAATTTCATTACCAATATGATTAAGAATTATATTATATGGATGAATTAACAATTATCAACATATATTTATTCATATAATTCCCCAAGGAACTCCATCAATTTTAATACCATTTATAGTTTTAATTGAAACAATTAGAAATATTATTCGACCAGGAACATTAGCTATTCGACTAACAGCAAATATAATTGCAGGACATTTATTAATAACCTTATTAAGAAGAATTGGGCCAAATATCTCTAATTTATTTATTATAATATTAATTTTAATTCAAATTTTATTATTAATTTTAGAATCTGCAGTAGCAGTAATCCAATCTTATGTAATTACTATTTTAAGAACACTTTATTCTAGAGAAGTAAACTAATGAAAAATAATAATTTTCACCCGTACCATTTAGTAGATTATAGACCATGACCTTTGACAGGAGCTATTGGAGTATTAACTTTAGTGACAGGAATAGTAAAATGATTTCATAATTTTAATATAAATTTATTAATTTTAGGCTATATTATCACAATTATAACTATATTTCAATGATGACGTGATATTTGCCGAGAAGGAACATTCCAAGGTAAACATACAATTTTAGTTACCAAAGGATTACGATGAGGAATAATTTTATTTATCGTATCAGAAATCTTTTTTTTTATTTCATTTTTCTGAGCCTTTTTTCATAGAAGATTATCACCAAACATTGAAATTGGAACTATATGACCTCCTAAGGGAATTTATCCATTTAACCCATTTCAAATCCCATTATTAAATACAATTATTTTAATTAGATCAGGAGTGACGGTAACTTGAGCACATCATGCACTAATAGAAAATAATTACACTCAAATAACGCAAAGATTATTAATAACAATCATATTAGGTATTTATTTTACAATTTTACAAACATATGAATATTTAGAGGCACCATTCTCTATTGCAGATAGAATTTATGGATCTACATTCTTTATAGCAACAGGATTTCATGGACTTCATGTAATTATTGGAACTATTTTTCTAATTGTATGTTTTTTTCGACAATTAAATAAACACTTCTCAAATAATCATCATTTTGGATTTGAAGCAGCAGCTTGATACTGACACTTTGTAGACATTGTTTGATTATTTTTATATATTTCTATTTATTGATGAGGAAATTAATTATTTATATAATATATTTAGTATAATTGACTTCCAATCAAAAAGTTTAATTTCATTTAATATAAATAATTAATTTAATAATAATAATCTCAATTTTAATTCTCATAATTTCTAATATTATAATATTAATATCATTTACATTATCTAAAAAATCAACAATAGACCGAGAAAAATGCTCACCATTTGAATGTGGATTTGACCCTAAATCATCAGCACGAATTCCCTTTTCTTTACATTTTTTCTTAATTACAGTAATTTTTATTATTTTTGATATTGAAATTGCATTAATTTTTCCAATTATCTTATCATTAAAAATTACTAATATTTTAATTAATATAAAAATTAGATTTTTTTTTATTAGTATTTTATTAATAGGATTATATCATGAATGAAATCAAAATATATTAAATTGAACTAATTAAGGATTATAGTTTAAAAAACATTTGATTTGCAATCAAAAATTATTGAATATTTCAATTTATCTTAAAAATAAGAAGCAAAAAAATTGCATTTAATTTCGACTTAAAAATTAGAGTTTTATATTACTCCTTATTTATAAGATATTTATTAATTGAAACCAAAAAGAGGTATATCACTGTTAATGATAAAAATGAATTATAAATTCCAATTAAAGAAATATAATAATTAAAATTAAGCTGCTAACTTAATTTTTAGTGGTTAAATTCCATTAATATTTCTTATTTATATAGTTTAAAATAAAACAATACACTTTCACTGTATAGATAAAAAATTTTTTTTATAAATTTATTTAAAGATTTAAAATAATCTCCACAATATCTTCAATATTATACTCTATATAAGCTATTTAAATAAATAATATTTAAAAATAATAAATATATAATTATTATTATTCAAATAACAAATCTAAATAAATAAATCTTTAAATTATTATTATGAAATAAACTATAAAAAGAAGAACTTCTCTTTAATAAATAAATAATACCTTGACCAGTATATAATTCTCTTCAACCCAAATCAACAAATTTTAATAAGTGTTGGCCAAATCCTAAAAAATAATAATTAAACCCATAAGTTGATAACCCAGGTATAAACCACATTAAACATAAAAAACTACTTAAATTATAACTTATAATAAATTTATTTAATCTATAAATATTCATATTTCTAACAATAAACCCCAACAAACCACCTAAAATTCTAACATAAATAACTATTATTTTTAAATTAAATGGTAAATAAATTATATAAGGGTAATTAAAAATCAATCATCTTAAAAATCTACCTCTAACTAATCTTATTATTAATAAAATAAATATTCTTTTTAATATAATATAATCCTCATCATATAAATTATAAACTCTTAACAAATTTAAATCATTAATTAACATATATATTAATAAACGAAAAGTATAATATATAGTTAAACCAGTAGAAACATAATAAAAAAAAAAAACTAATATATTTAAATTTCTAAATCTAACTATTTCTAAAATTAAATCTTTAGAATAAAACCCAGCTAAAAAAGGAATCCCACATAAAGCTATATTAGAAATATTTAAACATAAACAAGTCATAGGAAGATATAAGCTAATACCTCCTATATAACGAATATCTTGAATATTATTTATTATATGAATAATAACTCCAGCACATATAAATAATAAAGCCTTAAATATAGCATGAGTTAACAAATGAAAAAAAGCTAAATCAGGAAATCCCATTCTTAAAATTCTTATTATTAAACCTAATTGACTTAAAGTAGATAAAGCAATAATTTTTTTCAAATCAAATTCATAATTAGCAGAAATACCCGCTATAAATATAGTTAATATACCAACTAATAATAAAATTTTAATAAAAAAAATTTTTACAACTAATAAATTAAAACGAATTAATAAATAAACCCCCGCAGTAACTAAAGTAGAAGAATGAACTAAAGCAGAAACTGGGGTAGGAGCTGCCATAGCAGCAGGTAACCAAGATCTAAAAGGAATTTGAGCTCTTTTAGTTATAGAAGCTAAAATAATTATAACACCAATAAATGTCATAATAAAATCATTTTTCATAAAATCTAAATAAAAAATATAATTTCAACTACCATAATTTAATATTCAGGAAATAACTATTAAAATTAAAACATCACCAATACGATTAGATAAAGCTGTTAATATACCAGCATTATATGATTTAATATTTTGATAGTAAATAACTAAACAATAAGAAACTAATCCTAATCCATCTCAACCTAATAAAATTCTAACAATATTAGGACTAATAATTAATAAAATCATAGAAAAAACAAATAAAATAACTAACATAATAAAACGAAATAAATTTAAATCAGATCTTATATATCTTTTTCTATAATAAATAACCACAGATGAAATTAACAAAACAAATATTATAAATAATAAAGACATTCAATCCAATAAAATAGATATAATAAAACTAACAGAATTAAAAGAAATTAATTCCCACTCAAAAAAAATAACTAAATCATTTATAATAAAATAAATTATAAAAATAAAACTTATTAATCTAAAAAAAAAAAAATATATATAAACATATAAACAAATATTTTTATTAATAACTTAAAATGAAATATTCATATTTTTGACACCACAAATCAATATTTTTTATTAAATTATTTAAATATTAATTAACTATTAAATATTCAATTTTTAAAATTATTAAATTTAAAGGTAATCAATGTAATATTAATAATAAATATTCACGAGAAACCCCTCTATAAAATCTGTATAAACCATAATAAAATTTACCATGCTGTGTATAAGAATATAAATATAAACTATAACCAGCACTAAAAAAAGAAATTAACATTAACATAAATATAGATAACCAAGACCAACCAATTAAACTATTAATTAAACTAATTTCACCTAATAAATTTAAGGATGGGGGAGATGATATATTACAAGATATTATCAAAAATCACCATAATCTTATAGAAGGTATAAAATTTATTATACCCCTATTAATAAATAATCTTCGACTATGTAAACGTTCATAATTAATATTAGCAAGACAAAATATACCTGAAGAACACAATCCATGACCAATTATCATAATATAAGAACCAAAATAACCTCAATAATTTATTACCATAAGACCCCCAATTACAACTCTTATATGAGAAACTGAAGAATAAGCAATTAAAGATTTAATATCAACCTGACAAAAACACTTTAATCTAATATAAAATCCACCCATTAAACTAATAATTAATCAAATATAATTTAACTTTATATTTAAACCTTGTAAAAAAACTATAACACGCAATAAACCATAACCCCCCAATTTTAACATAATGCCAGCTAAAATTATAGACCCAGAAACTGGAGCCTCAACATGAGCTTTAGGAAGTCATAAATGAACAAAATATATTGGCATTTTAACTAAAAAAGCTAAAACCATAAAAAAATAAATTATAACAAAATCTAAATCAAAAAATTTTAAAAAATAAATTATTATAGTATTTATTTCATTATATAAATAAAAAATACCTATTAATAAAGGTAAAGAAGCAAATAAAGTATAAAATAACAAATAAATACCAGCTTGAATACGTTCTGGTTGATAACCTCAACCAACAATTAATAATAAAACAGGAATCAATCTAGATTCAAAAAATAAATAAAATAAAAATAAATTTATAACACTAAAAGTTAAAACTAAAATAATTAATAAAAATAATACATTTAATAAAAAAAAATTAACATAATAATTAACCTTAAATAAACTTTCTCTAGATATAATTATAAGAAAAACAATTCAAATTCTTAATAAAATTAAACCAAAAGAAATTATATCACAAGAAAAAATATATCTCATATTACCTCATAAATTATAAGATACAAAAGTAAATATAAAAATAAACATCATTATTATTAATAATATTTGAACCAATCAAAATATATTATTTATGAAACATAAAGGAATTATAAAAATTAAATAAAATAAAATTTTTATCATTTTAAATTTATAATAAATTAAATCTCTGAAAATAATCATTACCATGAGTTCGAATTATAGAAACTAAAATAGATAACCCTAAAGAACCCTCACAAACAGAAAAAACTAAAAATACTATTAATATATATATATCATAATCAATAAATATTAAAAATACCAATAAAAAAAAAAAAATTCTTAAAACAATAAATTCTAATCTTAATAAAATAATTAATAAATGTTTATTTTTAGAAATAAAAATTAAATTTCCAACAAAAAATATTAAAATAAAAATAACTCAAATATTTAAAATTATCATTAATGTTTTTATAGTTTAAAAAAAACACTGGTCTTGTAAATCAAAATTAAGAATTAATCTTTAAAAACTTCAAAGAAAAAGAAATACCTTTATCAATAATCTCCAAAATTATAATTTTAAAATTAAACTATTCTATGAATAAATGACAAAATTAACTATCTCATTAATAATATTAATATTATCAATAATAATATATTTTTTAAATCACCCACTATCAATAGGTTTTATAATTTTAATACAAACTTTATTAACGTGTTTATTGTCAGGAATATTAATTAAAACATATTGATTTTCATATATTTTATTTTTAACATTTTTAGGAGGATTATTAGTATTATTTATTTATATTTGTAGAATTGCCTCAAATGAAATATTTATTATATCAAATAATTTAAAAATAATTTTTATTCTATTTATATTAATATTACCTATAATTCTAATAATATCCAATAAAAACTTAAATTGAATAAACTTAAATAATAACTTAGAAATAAATAATTTTATAAATTTTATATTCTTTAATAATGAAAATAAAATTAATATAAATAAACTTTATAATAATTACTCATCAATATTAACTATATTATTAATTATTTATCTGTTTATTACATTAATTGCAATTGTGAAAATTACAAATATTTTTTATGGCCCTTTACGAATATCCTTCAACTAAACTAATGTTAAATAAATTTAAACCAATACGTAAATATCACCCAATAATTAAAATTATTAATAGATCATTAATTGATTTACCAAGACCATCTAATATTTCAAGATGATGAAATTTTGGATCATTATTAGCTTTATGTTTAATAATTCAAATTTTAACAGGACTATTTTTAACAATATATTATACAGCTAATATCGAAATAGCATTTAATAGAGTAAACTATATTTGCCGTAATGTAAATTATGGATGAATAATTCGAACAATTCACGCTAATGGAGCATCATTTTTCTTTATTTGTATTTATACACATATTGGACGAGGAATTTACTATGAATCATTCAATTTAAAACTTACATGAATAGTAGGAGTAATTATCCTATTTATATTAATAGCAACAGCATTTATAGGTTACGTTTTACCTTGAGGTCAAATATCATTCTGAGGAGCAACAGTAATTACTAATTTATTATCAGCAATCCCATACTTAGGAAATATATTAGTAAACTGAATTTGAGGGGGATTTGCTGTAGATAATGCAACTTTAACTCGATTCTACACATTTCATTTCTTATTACCATTTATTATTATAATATTAACAATAATTCATTTATTATTTTTACATCAAACTGGGTCAAACAATCCACTAGGGTTAAATAGAAATTTAGATAAAATTCCATTTCATCCTTTTTTTACATACAAAGATTTAATTGGATTTATTATTTTATTATTTTTATTAACAATATTAACATTAATTAATCCATACATATTAGGAGATCCAGATAACTTTATTCCCGCTAACCCTTTAGTAACCCCAATTCATATTCAACCAGAATGATACTTTTTATTTGCATACGCAATTTTACGATCAATTCCCAATAAATTAGGAGGAGTAATTGCTTTAATTATATCAATTTTAATTTTAATTATCTTACCATTAACTAATAATAAAATAATACAAGGATTACAATTTTATCCAATTAATCAAATTATATTTTGAATTTTTATTAACATAATTATTTTATTAACATGAATTGGAGCCCGACCAGTTGAAAACCCTTACATTATAACAGGACAAATTTTAACAATCTTATATTTTAGTTATTTTATTATTAACCCAATTTTAAGAAAATATTGAGATATAATTATTTTTAAAAATTTAATAAATTAACTAACTAATTTTAATTTAATTATAATACATACATATATATATATATATATATATATATTATAATTAATGAGCTTGTAAATAAGCATTTGTTTTGAAAACTTAAGAAAGAATTTATTATTCTATTAATTTAAATACTAAAAATAATCACTAAAAAAAAATTTTTAACCCTAAAAAAAATATTAAAAAATTTAATGAAATAGGTAAATAACTTTTTCAAGCTAAATATATCAACTTATCATAACGATACCGAGGTAAAGTACCTCGAACCCAAATAAATAAAAAAGAAATAAAACTCAACTTCAAATAAAAAATAAATCTTAAACTATAACCACCTATATACATAATTACAAACAATAATCTTATAAATAAAATTCTAGAATACTCAGCTAAAAAAATCAAAGCAAATCCACCAGCTCTATATTCAACATTAAATCCTGAAACTAATTCTCTTTCACCTTCCGCAAAATCAAAAGGAGTACGATTAGTTTCAGCTAATATAGAAGAAATTCATCTTAAAGATAAAGGAAATATAAAAAATAATATTCAAATTATTTTCTGATAAAAATAAAATATTATTAAATTAAACCCCATAATTATAACAATACTAGATATTAAAATTAAAGCTATTCTTACTTCATAAGAAATAGTCTGAGCTACTGCACGTAACCCCCCTAATAAAGAATAATTAGAATTAGAAGATCAACCAGCAATTATAACAGTATAAACCCCCATTCTAGTACAACATAAAAAAAATAAAATCCCTAAATTAAAACTAATTATATTAAAATAATAAGGAATCAATATTCAAATAAATAAAGATAAAACAAATCTAATAATAGGAGAAAAATAATAACAATAATAATTAGAATAATTAGGATAAATAATCTCCTTAGTAAATAATTTAATTACATCAGAAAAAGGTTGTAAAACCCCTATAAATCCAACTTTATTAGGTCCTTTACGAATTTGAATATAACCTAAAACCTTACGCTCTAATAATACTAAAAAACCAACCCCAATTAAAACCCCCAAAATTAAAAATAAACTCCCAATTAAAATTATAAATAAATCAATTAATATCATTACTATATATATAATAAATTATATATTTATGAATTCTAAAATCATCACATTTTTCTGTCAAAATAGTAATGATATAAAAAATTTATCAATAAATGAACATAAATATATATATATATATATATATACAAAAATAAAATTAATAAAAATCAAAAAAAAATTAATTTAATTACAATATTCAATCCTTTCGTACTAAAATATTAAAATTATCAAAAGATAGAAACCAACCTGGCTTACACCGGTTTGAACTCAGATCATGTAAGGTTTTAATGATCGAACAGATCAAAATTTTAAACTTTTGCATTTAAATTTTACCTTAATCCAACATCGAGGTCGCAAACTCTTTTTCTTATAAGTACTAAAAAAAAAAATTACGCTGTTATCCCTAAGGTAATTTAATCTTATAATCAATATTACTGGATCAATAAATCATATATTTATGGTCAAATAAAAAAAAAGTTAAATTAATTTTTTCATCACCCCAATGAAATACTTAAATAACTTTAAATAAAACCTATTAATTTATAATTTAAATTTAACTAAATATAAAACTCTATAGGGTCTTCTCGTCTTTTTAAAATATTTTAACTTTTTAAATAAAAAATTAAATTCTAATAAATAATTAAGAGACAATTTATATTTCATCCAATCTTTCATACAAGTCATCAATTAAAAGACTATTGATTATGCTACCTTTGTACAGTCAATATACTGCAGCCCTTTAATTTTATAAAAATCAGTGGGCAGATTAGACTTTAAATTATCAACCAAAAAGACATGTTTTTGATAAACAGGTGAACATAAATATTTGTCAAATTCCTTTTAAATAATTAATAAAAAATAAAATTATAAATATATTTACTTACTTATATACTAATTTTATCATTATAATTAAATCTAAATTATTAAAATTTATTTTTTAATAAAATATTAAATTTAAAATTAAATTTTTAATTAAATGAAATTATTTATAATAAAATAAAATTTATTAACAATATAAATCATAAAAATTTCAAATAAATTTATAATTAATTATAAAAATTTAATTTAAAGCTTATCCCCCAAAATATTAAATTAAATTTTAAAATTAATTAAAAAAAAATTCAATTAATTTTAAAAATTAATTAAAAATTAAATTTTTTTCTTAAAAAACTAGATATATTTAAAAACGAATAACATTTCATTTCTAATTAATTATTTAAAATATTTATGAAACAATAAATTTTTTAATTAATTAACTCTTTTAAATTCGAGAAATTTAAATAATAAAATATTATTAATAAACTCTGATACACAAGATACAATAAATTAAAATTACTTTTAAAAAAATTTATTTTCAATTTTTTCAAAATTCCCCCACAATACTAATTAACTATAAAAAAAAATAAATTTTTTCTATTAAAAATACTTTAACCCCCATTATCATATTTTTAATATTAAAATTTTTTTTATTAAATTAAAAAAAATAATTAATTTTTACCCCCCAAATTAATTAAAATATTAATATCCTTTCAATGTAAATGAAATACTTATTCAAGCTCTAATTTGATCTTTCTAGAAACACTTTCCAGTACCTCTACTTTGTTACGACTTATTTCAATTTATTAATGAAAGCGACGGGCAATATGTACATATTTTAATATTATAATCATTTTAAAAATTTATTTTAAATTACATTTAAATCCAATTTCATTTAATTATTTCAAATTAAAATCCAATTTTTTTAAATAAATTTATTGTAATCCATTATATTCTTAATTATAATCTGCATCTTGATCTGATTTAAATTAAAATTAAAATTTTTAAATATTAACATTATTAAAAAATATTTTTATAACAACGATATACAAAATAATAAATTAAGTAAATTTATTCGTGGAATATCAATTATTAAACAGATTCCTCTAAATAAACTAAAATACCGCCAAATTATTTAAGTTTTAATAAATAATTATTTACTATTTAAGTATTATTAATTTAAATTTTTAATAATAGGGTATCTAATCCTAGTTTTTTATAAAATTTATTAAATCATAAATATAAAATAATTTTATATTAAATTAAAATTTCACCTTAAAATTCAAATTTTAAACTATCTAAATAAAATATTAATTAAACACTAAAAAAAAATTTAAATTAATCTTTGTATAACCGCAACTGCTGGCACAAAATTAGTTATTAATTTCAATATTACTAAATCATAATTTCTTAAATTTTTAAAACTAATTACTACCTTAAAATTAAATATTATTTAAATAATTAAAAAACAACACTAAAATTTATATGTAAAATAAACTTTAAAATAAATTTTATAAACCATAAAAAATTTATTTATTAGTTAAATTTTTGACATAGAACTTTTTTTTTTTTTTTTTTTATAATAAAATATTTAATATAAATTATTAAACAATTAATAATTTCTTTCTTTTTTTCTTCATAATATTCATTTTGAAAATTAAACTGGCTATATAAATTTTTATAATTTAATAAATTATATTGTATATAAATAATTTATATTAATTTAGTCATAATTTATATATATATATATATATTAATATATTAAATTTTTAATATAATAATAATAATTTTAAAATAAATTTTTTATAATTTTTTTTATTTGACCATTCTTAATAATTATTCAATATAAATAA